TATTTTATTTTTATAATTTATATTATTATTTATAATAAAAACTTAAAATAACGGAACAAAAAATTTAGCATTATATAAATAATTTATATATTAATATAAACATTTATTTGATAATATATTTATATTAAATGGGTAATATAATTTATAAACCTATTAGTCTTATATTTGAAAAAAAAAATGATTTATTAATTATTAATATATTTATATAAATATATACATTTATATAAATATATTATATTATATAAATGAAAAAATTAATTATTTATTAATAATTTATATATAAAAATTATTAATATATTAATATATAAATAAAAAGAATTAATTATAAATAAAATAATTTAATTTTAAAATTTTATTAATAAAAAAAAAAAAAAAATTAGGGGAAAAATAAAATGAGAATTGTACTATAAAATTTTATTAAATAAATATAAAAATTATAATAGATATTTGTATATTTATCTTAATTATATAAAAATTATATTTAAAATTTAAATAAAAATTATGTATGAATAATAATTATAATATTATTTTATTCTAGTTAAATATTTTATTATTATTTTATTTTACATGTAAATTTTTGTAGGAATTATTTTTAATTTTAAAAATTAAAAATATTAAATTTATTCGCAGTAATTAATATTAATTATATAAGAAATTTTGAATTAGTAATAATATATAGTATTGGTAAAATTTGTGCCAGCTACTGCGGTTATACAAATGATGCAAATAAAAATTTTTAGTATTAGTTAAATTTTTATTATTTAATTTATTTATAAATTTATTAGGTGAAATTTTTAAATTTATTTATAATTAATTATTGATTAATTTAAGCTATAAAAATTTTATTATAAACTAGGATTAGATACCCTATTATTAAAATTAAATAATCAAAATACTTAAGTAGTATTAGTTATATTCTTAAAATTTAAAGAATTTGGCGGTGTTTTAGTCTATTTAGAGGAATCTGTTCTGTTATTGATAATCCACGTTGGACCTTACTTAAATTTGTAATCAATTTGTATATCGTCGTCATCAGAATATATTATAAGATTAATAATTTTCTAAATATTTTATTAAATAATATGTCAGGTCAAGGTGCAGTTTATGTTTAAGTAGAAATGGATTACAATAAATTTATTTATACGGATAATTTTTTGAAATAAAAGTTTGAAGGTGGATTTAATAGTAATATAAAATAGATTATTTATATGATTATAGCTCTAAAACATGCACACATCGCCCGTCGCTCTCATTTTTAAAATGAGATAAGTCGTAACATAGTAGATGTACTGGAAAGTGTATCTAGAATGACAATTTAAAGCTTAATTAGTAAAGTATTTCATTTACATTGAAAAGAAATTTGTGCAAATCAATTTAAATTGATAATAATTATTTATTAATTATTTTTTTTTTATATTATTTATTAATAAAAATAATTTTAATATTAAAAGTTTAAGTAATTTATAATGAAATAATAATTTTAATTATAGTGTATTAGTATTTTAAAAGAATATTGAAATAATTTGAAAAATTTTTAATTTTAAAGAAAATTTTATTTATTGTACCTTGTGTATCAGGGTTTATTAATTAATAAATTATTATAATAATTTTTCTCGAATTTTAAAGATTTAATTATATATAAAAGTTATTGTAGAATAAATATTTTAAATATATAATTAGAAATGAAATGTTAATCGTTTTAAAATATATCTAGTTTTTTAAGAAATAAATTTAATTTAATTTATTTATTTTATTATTTTAATTTAATTAATTTAATAAATAAATAAAGTAATATTTTAAGGGATGAGCTTTAAAATAAATTTTTATATTTATATAATTTTTAAAATAAATATAAGCTTAAAAATAGCTATTATTAATAAATTTGTTATAATTTATTTTTTATAGAAAATTATTTAATTTAAATTAAATTTTTTATTAAAATTTAAAATTTAATTAAAAAATTTTATTAATTATGATAAAATTAGTATATTTATTTTTTATAATATAATTTAATTGTTAGGTTTTAATGAAGAATTCGGCAAATTAAATATATTCACCTGTTTATCAAAAACATGTCTTTTTGTATTTTATTTAAAGTCTAGCCTGCCCACTGAATTTTAAAGGGCCGCGGTATTTTGACCGTGCGAAGGTAGCATAATCAATAGTCTTTTAATTGAAGGCTGGTATGAATGGTTGAATGAGATATATACTGTTTTTTTAAAATTTTTATAGAACTTTATTTTTTAATTAAAAAGTTAAAATGTAATTAAAAGACGAGAAGACCCTATAGATCTTTATTTTTATAAATTATATTTTATAAAGAATTATAAAAATTATATTTTAAATAAAATTTTACTGGGGTGGTATTAAAATTAAATTAACTTTTATTATTTATTAACATTTATATATGAATAAAAGATCCTGTTTTATGGATTAAAAATTTAAGTTACCTTAGGGATAACAGCGTAATTTTTTTAGAGAGTTCATATCGATAAAAAAGATTGCGACCTCGATGTTGGATTAAGAGTTATTTTTAGGTGTAGAAGTTTAAAGTTTAGGTCTGTTCGACCTTTGAATTCTTACATGATCTGAGTTCAAACCGGTGTAAGCCAGGTTGGTTTCTATCTTTAATAAATTATTATATTGTAGTACGAAAGGACCTAATATAAAAAATATAATTTTATTTTAATGAAAATTATTAAAATAATTTACTATTTTGGCAGATTAGTGCAATAAATTTAGAATTTATAAATATAATTTTTAATTATAAATAGTATTGTTTATTATTGATAATTTAATACCTTTAATTGGAAGATTATTATTAGTTATTTGTGTAATAGTAGGAGTAGCTTTTTTAACTTTATTAGAACGTAAAGTTTTAGGTTATATTCAAATTCGTAAAGGACCTAATAGAGTAGGGTTTAATGGATTATTACAACCATTTAGTGATGCTGTAAAATTATTTACTAAGGAACAAACTTATCCATTATTATCTAATTATATTTCTTATTATTTTTCTCCAGTTTTTTCTTTATTTTTATCTTTGTTAATTTGAATATGTATTCCTTATTTAATTAAATTGTATTCATTTAATTTAGGAGTTTTATTTTTTTTATGTTGTACTAGATTAGGGGTTTATACAGTTATAATTGCTGGATGATCTTCAAATTCTAATTATGCTTTATTAGGGGGATTACGGGCTGTTGCTCAAACTATTTCTTATGAAGTGAGTTTAGCTTTAATTTTATTAAGTTTTATTTTTTTAGTTGGTAATTATAATTTTTTAAATTTTTATATTTATCAAGATTATGTTTGATTTATTGTTTTTTGTTTTCCTTTAGGATTGGTTTGGTTAGCTTCTTGTTTAGCTGAAACTAATCGTACTCCTTTTGATTTTGCAGAAGGTGAATCTGAATTAGTTTCTGGGTTTAACGTAGAATATAGTAGTGGGGGATTTGCGTTAATTTTTTTAGCTGAATATTCAAGAATTTTATTTATAAGTATATTGTTTGTAGTGATTTTTTTAGGAAGAGATATTTATAGTTTTATATTTTTTTTAAAATTAAGTTTTATTTCTTTTATTTTTATTTGAGTTCGAGGAACATTACCTCGATTTCGATATGATAAATTGATATATTTAGCTTGAAAAAGTTTTTTACCTTTATCTTTAAATTATTTATTTTTTTTTGTTGGGTTAAAAATTTTTTTTATTTCTTTATTATTTTAATGAATAATTTTTAGTACTAAATTAATAGAAGGCTTTACTTCTTTCTTATGTTTTCAAGACATATGCTATAAAAGCTTATTAATTAATTAATTTAATAATTTATCTCAAAATTTAGCTAATATAGGATTAATAATAAAGTATGAAAAGTATAATACGGTTAAAATTTGTCCTGTTAAAATATAAGGGTCTTCTACTGGTCGTGCTCCAATTCAAGTTAAAAGTGAAGCTACAATTACTATATTTCAAAATAAAATTTGATTTAGTGGGTAAAATTGTAATCCTCGGAACTTTCTTATATGTGTAAAAGGTAAAATTAATAAAATAGCAATTGATAATACTAATGCAATAACTCCTCCTAACTTATTAGGAATTGATCGAAGAATTGCATAAGCAAATAAAAAATATCATTCAGGTTGAATATGAACGGGAGTTACTAAAGGATTAGCTGGAATAAAATTTTCTGGATCTATTAATAAATAATTAAATTTTCAAATAAAAGCAATAAGAATTCATAAAAATACAATAAAACCAAAAATGTCCTTATAAATAAAATAAGGGTGAAATGGAATTTTATCTACATTTCTGTTTAATCCTAAAGGGTTATTTGATCCAGTTTGATGTAAAAATAATAAATGAATTATTATTAAAGCTAAAATAATAAATGGAAAAATAAAATGAAAAGTAAAAAATCGAGTTAAAGTAGCGTTATCAACAGCAAATCCTCCTCAAATTCATTGTACTAAATCTATTCCTAAATAAGGAACTGCGGATAAAAGATTTGTAATTACTGTAGCTCCTCAAAATGACATTTGTCCTCAAGGTAATACATATCCTAAAAATCCTGTTGCTATAGTTAAGAATAAAATAATTACTCCAGTATTTCAAGTTATATGAAATAAATATGATTCATAATATACTCCTCGACCTACATGAATAAATAAACAAGCAAAAAAAAAAGAAGCTCCATTTGCATGACAAATTCGTAAGAATCATCCATTATTAACATCTCGACAAATATGATTTACTCTATTAAATGCTGTTTCAATGTCTGCAGCGTAATGTATAGCTAAAAATAATCCTGTTAGAATTTGTAGTATTAAGCATAATCCTAATAATGAGCCAAAATTTCATCAAGCTGAAATATTTGAAGGTGCAGGTAAATCTACTAATGCGTTATTAGCAATTCTAATTAAAGGGTGTGTTTTTCGAATAGGTTTAAACATTAATTTATTGGTCGTAAAGGACCATAAAATTTTTTTGTAATTTTTACTGTTACTAAAAGCGTTAAAAATAAATAATTAATTAATAGTAATGTAATTAAATTAGTTGGAAAGTTATATATTTTATTTAAAGATAAAATATTTTCATTAATTAAATTAATACTTATTGATAATTTTTTTATTTCTATATTTGTAATAAATTGTTCTATTAATCTTTTATCTAGTAGTATAAAAATTATAATTATTGATATCAATAAAAATAATCTAAATATAGTTAATTTAAATGATATAGTAAATATTTCATTTGATGATAATGATGTCACATAAATAAATAAAATGAGTATACCTCCTAAAAAAATTAGAAATAATACATAAGAAAATCAAAATGATTCAACATAAATTCCTGTAATTAAACATGTTAAAAATGTTTGAATTAATAATATTAATCCTATAGAAAGAGGATGTTTTATTTGTATAAAAATAAATCTTATAATTAAGCAAATTATTATAATAATTAATTTTGTAATATAAAGAAATAGTTTATTTAAAATATTAACTTTGGGAGTTAGTGAAAAAGAGATTTCTTTTTTCTTGAAGTTTAAAAAAAAATAATTTTTATTTTCAGTTTACAAGACTAATGTTTTTATTAAACTATTTAAACTAAAATTAATGGCAAACATATTTTTAATATTTTATTTATCTATAATTATATTTTTATTTGGTTGTTTGGTATTTGTTTCTAATCGAAAACATTTATTGTCAGCTTTATTAAGTTTGGAATATATAGTATTAAGATTATTTATTTTTTTATTTTTTTATTTAAATTTTATAAATTATGAAACGTATTTTAGTATATTTTTTTTAACTTTTTGTGTTTGTGAAGGTGTATTAGGTTTATCTATTTTAGTCTCTATAATTCGAACTCATGGTAATGATTATTTTCAAAGTTTTTCAATTTTACAATGTTAAAGTTTATTTTTGTTTTAGTATTTATATTTTTTTTTTCTTTTTTAAAAAATTTTTATTGAATGGTTCAAAATTTAATTTTTTTGTTAACTTTTATTTTTATAATTAATTTAAGATCTATAAATTATTTTAATTATATTTCTTATTATTTTGGTCTTGATATAATTTCTTATGGGCTAATTTTATTAAGTTTTTGAATTTGTGGTCTTATATTAATAGCAAGAGAAAAGGTTTATTTATTAAATAATCATAAATCATTATTTATTTTTATAATTTTATTTTTATTATTAATATTAGTTTTGACTTTTAGATCAATAAGTATATTTATGTTTTATTTATTTTTTGAAGCAAGTTTAATTCCAACGTTATTTTTAATTTTAGGATGAGGGTATCAACCAGAGCGTTTACAAGCAGGAATTTATTTATTATTTTATACTTTATTAGCTTCTTTACCTTTATTAATTGGGATTTTTTATATTTTAAATTTTATAAATACTCTTTCTTTTACTTTGTTATCTAATTGTTTTTTTATAAATATAAATTTATTATATTTATCTTTAGTTTTTGCATTTTTAGTTAAAATGCCTATATTTTTAGTTCACTTGTGACTACCAAAGGCTCATGTAGAAGCCCCTGTTTCTGGTTCAATAATTTTAGCTGGAATTCTTTTAAAGTTGGGGGGATATGGTTTATTACGTATATTTTCTTTATTGCAGATTTCTGGTATAAAATTTAATTATTGATGAATTAGAATTAGATTAGTTGGAGGGGTTTTAATTAGATTAGTGTGTTTACGTCAAACTGATTTAAAGGCATTAATTGCCTATTCTTCAGTTGCTCATATAGGAATTGTTTTAAGAGGTTTATTAACTATATCATATTGAGGTTTAACGGGTTCTTATGCTTTAATAATTGCTCATGGGCTATGTTCTTCTGGATTATTCTGTTTGGCTAATATTTCTTATGAGCGAATAGGAAGACGAAGATTATTAATTAATAAAGGGTTATTAAATTTTATACCTTCTTTAAGATTATGGTGATTTTTATTATGTTCAGGAAATATAGCAGCTCCTCCCACATTAAATTTATTAGGTGAAATTTCATTATTAAATAGAATTGTTGCTTGATCATGAGTATCAATAATTATATTATCTTTATTATCTTTTTTTAGAGCGGCTTATTCTTTATATTTATTTGCTTATAGTCAACATGGAAAGGTTTATTCAGGAATTTACTTTTTTTCTGGAGGAAAATTACGTGAATTTTTATTATTAATATTACATTGATTACCATTAAATTTATTGATTTTAAAAAGTAGTTTTTGTATATTATGAATTTATTTAAATAGTTTAATAAAAATATTGATTTGTGGTGTCAATGATATGAATTTTCATTTTAGATCGTGAATATATTAATTAATTATTGTAAAATTAGATTTTATTTTTTAATTTTTATTAGAAGAAGATTATTTTTAATTAGATTAAAATTTTTATTAAATGATTTAGTTTATTTTATTGAATGAGAAGTATTAAGTCTTCATTCTATATCAATTGTAATAACTTTTTTATTTGATTGAATAAGATTAATGTTTATATCTTTTGTTTTATTGATTTCATCGTTAGTTATTTTTTATAGAAATCAATATATAGAAGAAGATTATAATATTAATCGATTTATTTTGTTAGTTTTAATATTTGTTATATCAATAATATTATTAATTATTAGTCCTAATTTAATTAGAATTTTATTAGGGTGAGATGGATTAGGATTAGTTTCTTATTGTTTAGTAATTTATTTTCAAAATGTAAAATCTTATAATGCTGGGATATTAACAGCATTATCAAATCGAATTGGAGATGTAGCTTTATTATTAGCTATTGCTTGAATATTAAATTATGGTAGTTGAAATTATATTTTTTATTTAGATATAATAAAAAATAATTTTGAAATAATAATTATTGGGGCATTAGTTATATTAGCTGCTATAACAAAAAGTGCTCAAATTCCTTTTTCATCTTGATTGCCAGCTGCTATAGCAGCTCCTACCCCAGTTTCTGCTTTAGTACATTCTTCAACTTTGGTTACAGCTGGGGTATACCTATTAATTCGATTTAATGATTTATTAATAAATTGATGAATAAGACAATTTTTATTATTAGTTTCTGGGTTAACTATATTTATAGCGGGTTTAGGCGCTAATTTTGAATTTGATCTAAAAAAAATTATTGCTTTATCTACTTTAAGCCAATTAGGTTTAATGATAAGAATTTTATCAATAGGATTTTATAAATTAGCCTTTTTTCATTTATTAACTCATGCTTTATTTAAGGCTTTATTATTTATGTGTGCTGGGTCAATTATTCATAATATAAAAAATTCTCAAGATATTCGAATAATGGGAAGTTTAAGAATAAGTATGCCTTTAACTTGTAGTTGTTTTAATGTAGCTAATTTAGCTTTATGTGGAATGCCTTTTTTAGCTGGGTTTTATTCAAAGGATTTAATTTTAGAAATAGTGATATTATCTTATGTTAATATTTTTGTTTTTTTTCTTTTTTTTTTTAGTACAGGATTAACTGTATGTTATTCCTTTCGATTATGTTTTTATTCAATAACAGGAGATTTTAATAGAAGTAGATTGCATCCATTAAATGATTCTGGATGAGTTATATTATTTAGTATTTGTTTTTTAATAGTTATAGCAGTTATTTGTGGAAGAATGTTAAGATGATTAATTTTTTTAAATCCTGCAATAATTTGTTTACCTTTAGATATAAAATTATTAACATTATTTGTTTGTTTATTAGGAGGATTTATTGGATATTTATTAAGAAATGTTGGATTATTTTTTATTAATAAGGCTTTATATTTTTATAATTTTACTAATTTTGTTGGTTCAATATGATTTATACCGGTAATTTCTACATTAGGAGTAGTTAATTATCCATTAAAGTTAGGATTATATTCATATAAAAGCTTTGATCAAGGATGAAGAGAATTTTTTGGTAGTCAAATAATTTATATACAATTAAAAAGTTATTCATTATATTTGCAAGAATTTCAAAAAAATAATTTAAAAATTTATTTGTTAAGTTATATATTATGATTTATTATTTTATTAATATTAGTTGTAATAGTAAATTAATTTAAATAGCTTACATTTAGAGCATGACACTGAAGATGTTAGAGTGATTATTTTAATCTTTAAATATTTATAAAAAATAAATTTTTATTTTTACATTGAAAATGTAATGTTTTTGTTAAACTATATAAATGAAATATGAGGATCAAGAAAAAGCTGCTAACTTTTATCTTTAATGGTTTAATTCCATTTATATTTCTTTAATTGGAATTTTAAAAATTCAATTTTATCATTAACAGTGATATACCTCTTTTTGGTTTCAATTAATAAGGTAAATTGAAAATTCAATACTTTTTAAATGCAAATTAAATGTTATAGTTAACTATTACCCTAAAATATGGGTGAATTTCACCTAAGATTAGGCCGAAACTAATTGCAATATATCGCTTCATATTTATTCATTTCATTCTAAAGCCCCTTGATTTCATTCATGATAAAGCCCAATTAATAAAATAAAAATAAAAAATAATCTAGTAATTGTTCAATTTATTAAATTTGATGATTTAATAATTAAAATTATTGGTAATAATAAAGCAATTTCAACATCGAAAATTAAAAAAATAATTGCAATTAAAAAAAATCGTAATGAAAAAGGTAGACGAGAAGAATTTATAGGATCAAATCCACATTCAAAAGGAGAACATTTTTCTCGGTCTAATAAAGTTTTTTTTGATAATAAAGTTGCTAATATTATTACAACAATTGTAATAATAAAAATAATTATAGTTATTGTTGATAGTATTAATATTATTTATACTAAAATTATTTAGTCCTTGTGATTGGAAGTCACATATACATTATTATACTTTATAAATATCTACCTCATCAATAAATAGTAATATATAAAAATAATCAAACAACATCTACAAAATGTCAATATCAAGCAGCTGCTTCAAAACCAAAATGGTGATTTTTTGAAAAATGATAATTAATATGTCGTAAAAAACAAATTAATAAAAATGTTGTTCCAATTAATACATGAAGTCCGTGGAATCCTGTTGCTATATAAAAAGTTGATCCATAAACAGCATCAGCAATAGTAAAAGGAGCTTCAATATATTCATAAGCTTGAAGAATAGTAAAATATACTCCTAATACAATTGTAAAAAATAATCCTTGTGTTCCTTGAGAGTGATTACTTTCTATTAAAGCATGATGAGCTCATGTCACAGTTACTCCTGAGGCTAGTAAAATTGCTGTATTTAATAAAGGAATTTGAAATGGATTAAATGCTATAATTCCTACTGGTGGTCAAGTTATTCCTAATTCAATTGTTGGGGATAAGCTTCTATGAAAAAAAGCTCAAAAAAATGAAATAAAAAAGAATACTTCAGAAACAATAAATAAAATTATTCCTCATCGTAATCCAATAGTTACTGGAAATGTATGTAATCCTTGAAATGTTCCTTCTCGGGAAATATCTCGTCATCATTGATACATAGATAAAATTGTAATAATATTACCTAAAAGAAATAATGTTATTGTATATTGATGAAATCATTGAACAAGTCCAGAAACAGTTGTTATTGCTCCAATTGCTCCTGTTAAAGGTCATGGACTATAATCTACTAAATGGAAGGGGTGATTTGCGTGTGCTGACATTAATTTACTTCTCTTGAATAAAGAGTACTTAATACTGCAAATACATAAGATTGAATAATAGCTACGGCTGATTCTAACACTAATAAAGCAATTTGTGTTGTTAAAATAACTGATAAAATAATATAATTTGTTGTTACAGGTCCTGTATTTCCTAATAAAGTTAATAATAAATGTCCAGCAATTATATTAGCAGTTAATCGAACTGCTAAAGTTCCGGGTCGAATTACATTACTAATTGTTTCAATGCATACCATAAAAGGCATTAAAACTGGCGGGGTTCCTTGAGGTACTAAATGAGCAAATATATGTTGTGTATGATTAATTCATCCATACAATATAAAACTTAATCATAAAGGGAAAGCTAAAGTTAAAGTTAAAGTTAAATGACTAGTACTAGTAAAAATATATGGGAATAAACCTAAAAAATTATTAAATATAATTAATCTAAATAATGAAATAAATATTAATGTTCTTCCATTATGACCAGATGGGCCTAATAATGTTTTAAATTCTTTATGTAATGTTAATAAAATATTGTTTCAAATTAATTGAAATCGATTTGGTATTAATCAATAAGATATAGGAATTAAAAATAATCCTAAAAAAGTACTTAATCAATTTAATGATAAGTTTAAAATTGAAGTTGAAGGATCAAAGACAGAAAATAAATTTGTTATCATTTTCAATTTAATTTATTTAATTTAATGTTTAATGATTGAGATGTTTTTATTGGAGAATAAAAAAAACAAAAGTAATTTAATACATTAAAAATTACTAATGTAATTGAAAATACAAAGAATAAAATTAACCAATTAATTGGGGCTATTTGTGGGATTAAAAAATATTAGATTAAACTAATTTTTTTAGTTTGACATACTAAGGTTTTGTATAAAACTAATTTTTTAAAAAATTGATTTCATTAGAAGTAAGTGCTAATTTACTATTATATGATTTAAGAGATCATTACTTGCTTTCAGTCATCTAATGAATTAGTTATTGAAGTAATTCATTTAATAAAATAATTTATTGGAATTCTTTCGATTACAATTGGTATAAAACTATGATTAGCTCCACAAATTTCTGAACATTGACCAAAAAATAACCCTGGTCGATTAATTAAAAAATTAAGTTGATTTAATCGTCCTGGTGTAGCATCAACCTTTACACCTAATGAAGGAACAGTTCATGAATGAAGAACATCAGTTGCTGTAACTAAAATTCGAATTTGATTATTTATAGGTAATACAATTCGATTATCTACGTCTAATAATCGGAATCCATTTGTTTCTAATTCATTTGTTGGTACTATATAAGAATCAAATTCTAAGTTTATAAAATCTGAGTATTCATAGCTTCAATATCATTGATGTCCAATTGATTTTAAAGTAATAGAAGGAGTATTAATTTCATCCATTAAATATAATAATCGTAAAGAAGGAAAAGCAATAAATATTAAAATAATTGCAGGTAATACTGTTCAAAGAATTTCAATAGTTTGACCATGTAGTAAATATCGATTAGTAAATTGATTAAATATTAATATTCCTATAATATAGCCAACTAAAATTGTAATTATTGTTAAAATTAATAGTGTGTGATCATGAAAAAAATTTAATTGTTCTATTAATGGAGATGATCTATCTTGTAAACCTAAATTTGCTCATGTTGCCATTTTCTAACAAAAGATAAAATCTTTATATATGAAGCTTAAATTCATTGCACTAATCTGCCATATTAGAAATTATTAGTTAATAAAGGTAATTCTGCATAAGTATGTTCAGCAGGAGGAAGGGTATGATATCATTCAATAGATGAAGATAATTGTATAGGGAATCTAGGTGTTCGTTGAGTAATTATACTTTCTCAAATAATAAATAAAAAGTATAAAATAGCAAATAAAGAAATAGTTCTTCCTAAAGAAGAAACAATATTTCATGATAAGTAGCTATCGGGAAAATCTGAATATCGTCGAGGTATTCCGGCTAATCCTAAAAAGTGTTGAGGGAAAAAAGTTAAATTTACTCCAACAAATATAATAGAAAATTGAATTTTTAGTCATGTTGGATTTATAGTTAATCCTGTTAATAAAGGGTATCAATGTACAAATCCAGCTATAATAGCAAATACTGCTCCTATTGATAAAAAATAATGAAAATGTGCAACTACATAATAAGTATCATGTAAAACAATATCAATTGATGAATTAGCTAATACAACTCCAGTTAATCCTCCAACTGTAAATAAAAATACAAATCCAAAAGATCATAATATAGCGGGGCTATATGTTAATTGAGTTCCGTGAAGAGTAGCTAATCATCTAAAAATTTTAATTCCTGTAGGAACGGCAATAATTATTGTAGCAGAAGTAAAATAAGCTCGTGTATCCACATCTATACCAACTGTAAATATGTGATGTGCTCAAACAATAAATCCTAATAAACCAATTGCTAATATCGCATAAATTATTCCTAAATTTCCGAATGTTTCCTTTTTACCACTTTCTTGAGTAATAATATGAGAAATTATTCCGAATCCTGGTAAAATTAAAATATAAACTTCTGGGTGTCCAAAAAATCAAAATAAGTGTTGATATAAAATTGGGTCTCCCCCTCCTGCAGGGTCAAAAAAAGAAGTATTTAAATTTCGATCTGTTAATAATATTGTAATAGCTCCAGCTAATACTGGTAAAGAAAGTAATAAAAGAATTGCTGTAATTACTACAGATCAGACAAATAATGGTATTCGATCTAAAGTAATTCCAGGAGATCGTATATTAATTACAGTTGTAATAAAATTTACTGCTCCTAAAATAGAAGAAATTCCTGCTAAATGTAATGAAAAAATAGCTAAATCAACTGAAGCACCAGCATGAGCAATTCCTGATGATAAGGGAGGATAAACTGTTCATCCTGTTCCTGCTCCATTTTCTACTATACTACTAGAAAGAAGTAAAGTTAATGAAGGAGGAAGTATTCAAAATCTTATATTATTTATTCGAGGAAAAGCTATATCAGGGGCTCCTAATATTAAAGGTACAAGTCAATTTCCAAATCCTCCAATTATAATAGGTATTACTATAAAAAAAATTATAATAAAAGCATGAGCAGTAACAATTACATTATAAATTTGATCGTCTCCAATAAATGCTCCGGGATGTCCTAATTCGGCTCGAATAAGGATTCTTAAAGAAGTTCCTACTATTCCAGCTCAAGCTCCGAAAATAAAATATAATGTTCCAATATCCTTATGATTTGTTGAAAATAATCATTGTCGCGATTAAATGGCTGAAGTTTAGGCGATAAATTGTAAATTTATTTATGGGATATAATCTCTTTAATCAGGCTTTATAGTCAATAATGATATTAGACTGCAATTCTAAAGGAATAATTTAATTTATTAAAGCTTTAAGAATTAAAAGATTAATACAAATATTTTCAGCTTTGAAGGCTATTAGTTTATTTAACTTAAATTCTTATATAACAACATAAATTATAGATATTATTACTAATCCACTAATTGAAATAAAATTAAAAATTAAACTAGTAAAGGATAATTTATTATTAAAATTATTTTTTAATAGTCAAGAATTTTTTTGATAATTTAATATAAAAATTCTATAAGATAATCGTAAATAAAAATATAGAGTAATTAATGTTAAACATACTCTAATTGTTAAAATAAATAATTGATTTATTGTTACTAAATTTTGAATTACTAATCATTTAGGTAAAAATCCTAAAAAGGGAGGTAATCCTCCTAAAGATAATAAATTTAGAAAAATAAATAATTTTACAATTGGATTTATTATAGATATATTAAAAATTTGATTAAAATAAAATAATTTAAAATTATTAAATATTAATACAATAGAGAATGAAAGTAATCTATATAATAAAAAATAAATTATTCATAATATTTCATTATTTATTATTGCTAATAATATTCATCCTAAATGATTAATGGAAGAAAATGCTATTAATTTTCGAATTGATGTTTGGTTTAATCCTCCTAGGGATCCAATTAATATTGATAAAATAATTGTAATTATAAAAAATTTATAAATAAAATTATAAGAAATTAATATTAAGGGAGCAATTTTTTGTCAAGTTATTAAAATTAGACCATTAATTCAAGATAGTCCTTCTATTACTTCAGGGAATCAAAAATGAAAAGGGGCTGCTCCTCTTTTTAGTAATAAAGTAGATAAAATTAAAAGCTCATTGAAAGAATTATATAAATTTATATTATTATTATAAAAAAATATTAGTATAATAATAGCAAATAATAAAATTGATGAAGCAAAAGCTTGTGTTAAAAAATATTTTAACGAACTTTCTGAAGTTAATAAATTTTTTTTATTATCATTTATTAGGGGGATAAATGATAATAAATTAATTTCTAACCCTATTCATGCTCCTAATCAAGAATTAGAAGAAATTGTTACTAATGTTCCAAAAATCAATATTATTAAAAAAATATTATTAGAAATTTTTTTGATTAAAAAGAAAAGGATTATAACCTTTATAAATGGGGTATGAACCCAGTAGCTTAATTAGCTTATCTTTTTATATTTTGGTGTATGATGCACAAAAGATTTTGATTCTTTTAGAAATAGTTTAATTCTATTAAATATAATGAATGAAATGTTAAATTTCATGATTTACCCTATCAAGGTAATCCTTTTTATCAGGCAATTCATT